TTGAATCCAACACTTGCTTTAGTTTCTGTTTTTGGTGACATAAGTTCCTCCCCACAACTCATGAATTAAGAATTCTCACAACAACCGGGGTCTACTCGACATGGATTAGGCGTGAATGAAACCTTTCACAGCAATCCCTGACAAAATTCTCAACTAATATCAACTAATTAGAAATTTAAATGCTTCATTAGTGGACCATAGTATTTGATTCGTCAAATGTATCATTATTGTATACTGTTTCATATGTATGGCGCAACCCAACCCCTGTTTCTCAAGTTCCTAATTGGTCTCCTTCTGCTTTTTTTCGTTTTTTTATCTATTTTATCTACTAAACAAACCAAATAATATAATAAAAAATTGACTCTTGACAGTGATATATGTTGTATATGTATATCGTATATGTGAAAAAATATACAGAATACAAAATGGAAAGAAGACTAGGTGGAAATACAAAAATAAGGAAGATCCGCGGATGAGATATAAATAATGACTCATAAATCAAGTTCGGGTTCGAATTCCATACATTATATATATATGGATATATATAATTCTAGATGGGATTGTTTCTCTTTCTAATGATAGATAAATGAAACACTTCCTCATGATCCTTATTTACCTACTCGTACTCGATATTTCGAATAAAGATTGGGTTGGGTGAACTTGAAAATTCATTCATTGAATCAAATCAGTAAGCGATTGAATTGGATTCGATTGAATAGTACCAACAAAATCGAGCGCTAACTCCCATTTCTTATTGAATTAACCGATCAACTTGCTATCGGACATTTTCGGTTCGGTAATATTCGCAAAAACTTTAGACATAGTTCAGTTTTTTATGAGAATAAATCCTACTACTTCTGGTCTCGGAGTTTCAACACTTGTGGAAAAAAATCAGGGACGTATCGCTCAAATCATTGGTCCAGTACTGGATGTAGCTTTTCCCCCGGGGAAGATGCCTAATATTTACAACTCTTTGGTAGTTAAGGGTCGAGATACCGCAGGTCAGGAAATTAATGTGACTTGTGAGGTACAGCAATTATTAGGAAATAATCGAGTTAGAGCTGTAGCTATGAGTGCTACAGATGGGCTGACGAGAGGAATGGAAGTGATTGACACGGGAGCTCCTCTAAGTGTTCCAGTCGGTGGAGCCACTCTAGGACGAATTTTCAATGTTCTTGGAGAACCTGTTGATAATTTAGGTCCTGTAGATACTCGCACAACATCTCCTATTCATAGAGCCGCACCCGCTTTTACACAATTAGATACCAAATTATCAATCTTTGAAACGGGCATTAAAGTGGTGGATCTTTTAGCGCCTTATCGGCGTGGGGGAAAAATCGGACTATTCGGGGGAGCCGGAGTGGGGAAAACAGTACTCATCATGGAATTAATCAACAACATTGCCAAAGCTCATGGGGGTGTATCCGTATTCGGCGGAGTAGGAGAACGCACTCGTGAAGGAAATGATCTTTACATGGAAATGAAAGAATCCGGGGTGATTAATGAAGAAAATATTGCAGAATCTAAAGTAGCTCTAGTATATGGACAGATGAATGAACCGCCGGGAGCTCGTATGAGAGTCGGTTTGACTGCCCTAACCATGGCGGAATATTTCCGTGATGTTAATGAACAAGACGTACTTCTATTTATTGACAATATCTTTCGCTTCGTTCAAGCGGGGTCAGAAGTATCTGCCTTATTAGGTAGAATGCCTTCCGCCGTGGGTTATCAGCCTACCCTTAGTACAGAAATGGGTTCTTTGCAAGAAAGAATCACTTCTACTAAAGAGGGATCTATAACTTCCATTCAAGCAGTTTATGTACCTGCGGACGATTTGACTGATCCTGCTCCTGCCACGACATTTGCACATTTAGATGCTACTACCGTACTATCAAGAGGATTAGCTGCCAAAGGTATCTATCCAGCAGTAGATCCTTTAGATTCAACGTCAACTATGCTCCAACCTCGGATTGTTGGCGAAGAACATTACGAAACTGCGCAAAGAGTTAAGCAAACTTTACAACGTTACAAAGAACTTCAGGACATTATAGCTATTCTTGGACTGGACGAATTATCCGAAGAGGATCGTTTAACCGTAGCAAGAGCGCGAAAAATTGAACGTTTCTTATCACAACCCTTCTTCGTAGCAGAAGTATTTACTGGTTCTCCAGGGAAATATGTTGGTCTCGCAGAAACAATTAGGGGGTTTCAACTGATCCTTTCCGGAGAATTAGATAGTTTTCCCGAGCAGGCCTTTTATTTGGTAGGTAATATCGATGAAGCTACCGCGAAGGCTATGAACTTAGAAGTAGAGAGCAAATTGAAGAAATGACCCTAAATCTTTGTGTACTGACTCCTAATAGAATTATTTGGGATTCAGAAGTGAAAGAAATCATTTTATCTACTAATAGTGGCCAAATCGGCGTATTACCAAACCACGCCCCTATTGCCACGGCCATAGATATTGGTATTTTAAGAATACGCCTCGACGACCAATGGTTAACGATGGCTCTGATGGGGGGGTTTGCCAGAATAGGCAATAATGAAATCACCATATTAGTAAATGATGCGGAGAAGGGTAGTGACATTGATCCGCAAGAAGCTCAGCGAACTCTTGAAATAGCTGAGGCTAACTTGAGTAAAGCAGAAGGCAAGAGACAAGTAATTGAGGCGAATTTAGCTCTCAGACGAGCTAGGGCACGAGTAGAGGCTATCAATGCTATTTCGTACTAGCTGATCCATCGTACTAGCTGATCCACATAATCCATAAGAATCAAAAGTTCTGTTTATACACTATATTGGATTCCGTGCAATCAAGTGGAATCAATCTGATTGATGTAACGAACAAGAGTAGTGAGCGGGATGGGAATAAGGGAAAGATACAAAATCAATAAAAGAAAAGGGGGTAGAAAAACTTATTAGATGCCATTCATTGACTCCGGTACCTAATAAGTTCTACCTACTATTGGATTTGAACCAATGACTCCCGCCGTATGAAAGCAACACTCTAACCACTGGGTTAAGTAGGTCATTTATCATCACAAAGAGAAAGAATAGAGCGCATCGTATCGGGTATTTATTATAGATGGAATATGGCTTCTAAGCAATATCAATCCTTGGCAGGAAACAGATTAGGGTATCGTGTTAGATCATGTAATATCTTTCTTGACAAGAAATGATCTATATGATAAGATATCTATCACAAGGGCTATAGCTCAGTTGGTAGAGCACCTCGTTTACACGTGCGCCAATGCTTTTCAGGGGAGTTCATCATGCAATCAAAGAAATTGATCTTCTCTTATTGAAATGAAAGATTGATGTCTTACTCCATTGATTCGAGAGAACAAGAGAACAATAGCCTGACAAGTATTGGGTTCGATTCAGTTCCAATTCGGATACGAAATAGAACCAACCATTGATTTTATCATTGATAAGGTGAATACCCAGTTAATTCAATGTTAGGCCTAATGAGTATATATAATAGGGACCTCAAAATAACCTCCTTTCGTCCTATGAACTTTGAGGTGTATGAAGTATCATATTTTACGCTTGAAGCGGAACGACAGGGACTCTATTGAGGTTGATCTAGGCCTAAGACAGACCTACGTCAAGGTAATCCTTTGAAACACTTTGGTATTGCTCCTGGATCAGAATATAAATAAAGAATCAGAGCACATGGAGCCATCTCGTTATCTTCATATAAAGATAAAATATGGTGGACTAACTGATTGATCCATCAGTTGATGAAAGAGCCCAATGCACAAAAATGCATGTTGGGTCTTTGAAACAGTTCGAATCATTTCGATAATAATCAGTTTGATCTGTTTTACCGAGAAGGTCTACGGTTCGAGTCCGTATAGCCCTATACCTATATAATATATTATTTGATTGATGTATTGTATGCTTTTGTAGAATTTTGTACCCATTTTATCATCTCATTAGCGCTGCCTATGGCCGGTTGGGCCATATATAATATAAAGATTAAGAAATAATATAAAGAAGGCATTCCCGCGTGTACAAGAGATCCCTAGGGATATCAAAGTTAAAAAAAAGTTTATTCCATCCAATAGGCATTTTTCCAATATCGAATTACATACGACCTTTTTCCTCTTTTACTGCCCATGATGAAAGAGTTATTGATGCGCCTTAGGTATACCTAATCGCATTCAATCAATGAAGTCAAAATAATAACATGAGGCTAAAACAAACCTCCACCCCGGCCCAACCAGATAGTAGTAAGTGGCACGGATCTAGGACCTATTCTTGGATTTGTGGAAAAGAAAAGCCAGAGAAAAAAGAAACTCTTTCGTAAGTTTCGGTGGTAAATTGTATTCATATAACTGGACTAGCAAAGTAAGTAGTTAAGTAGTCATTTTTCTTTGTACAATACTAATTTTTTTGTATCTGAATCTACTCCAATTGCTCACCATTTGAATTCGACCAATTCATACTTTATGCAAGAAGATTGGGGTCTTTGGGGCTTGGAAGAGTTATGAATCTCTAGACCTAGATTCATCGCCTTTTTGTAAAACAACAATCAAAATTAATTATCTCTGAAACAATGAATTGATCTTAGTCTTATTTAATGAAAGAAATGTATCGACGTTTGTTCTCTCTTCTATATGGGTATAGGTTTGGTTTATAGAATTAGAACCAATCGTTTGATAACGCACGATTAGACCAGAAATCTTTTATGGGGATCACTTCACTTATACTTATGATTTTATGATTTAAACTAAACGATTCCACTATCGGGCCACGCTCCACCATGTGGGGATGCTTCAAAAAACTCCTTTTTTTGATTGCCCTGAAATCGAACATCTTGGTCTTACTAGGAGTTACTCCATTAACAAAACAAGGATTTTGAGTCAATCCAAATCGCGTAGCACTAAGAATTGGTCCGAAATGAAGTGACTTTTTCAAGACGTCTAACTTTAACTAAATAACTCAATAGGGGGTCAGGGTAATCCTATAATGAGTTGTTTTCTTATGTTATATATAAATGTAAGGGTTCCTCAGAATTCAACGGATTGAATCAATTAAGTATGAATCTGGTACAAGGAAAAGAGGGAATCTAATCTAATTGGTTCAAGCATTCCGTATCGAATTAATAGAAGATTCTACGCCCGGATCTGAAATGTTAATGAAAAGAATAAAGGAATCCGCCAATGCTGCTAAGTCGCATATGCATATGTTATGCCGTAACTGCAGAATCATAAATACTGAACCTAGATATTCTATTGCATCTCATTATTATACTAGAATGAAAATCACTAATGACTATTAATACTAATACATAATAATAACTTAACTATATAACTATAACTCTTAAATCCAAATAAAAGAGAAAAAACTCTTTTATCTAAAGAAATTCCATTACCAATAAGTTCTAGTTATTATAGTAGTTATATGGAGTTATTGTATGGTATATTTAGGAAATGAATTGTTTTTCAGATTAATGAAAATGAATAAGTTTCAATTCATTAGAATTTAGAATGAATTTCATTCGTTTTTATGGGAACCTGAGGAAAAATAAAAATGAGAATTATTCGTATAATATAAGAGCATGATATGCCTACACCACACCAAGAAATATAATAGAAATAAGTAAGTGGGCTTCTGTTAGATGAATCTTGAAACAAGACATGACCCACATCAAACAAACTATGTGGTTCGATCACAATCAATTCTTGTTTCGAGTAAGCAGTTGGAGTTATGGATAAATTGACAATTACAATTTGAATTAATCAATGAATTCGGTATATTCTACATTCATAGGAGTACATCTATGTTTCTGCTTTACGAATATGATATTTTCTGGGCATTTCTGATGATATCAAGTGTTATTCCTATTTTGGCATTTATAATTTCCGGGGTTTTAGCCCCAATTAGTGAAGGACCAGAGAAGCTCTCCAGTTATGAATCGGGTATAGAACCAATAGGGGATGCTTGGATACAATTTCGAATCCGCTATTACATGTTTGCTCTCGTTTTTGTTGTTTTTGATGTCGAAACGGTCTTTCTTTATCCATGGGCCGTGAGTTTTGATATATTGGGCGTATACGTATTTATAGAAGCTTTGATTTTCGTGCTTATCCCAGTTGTTGGTTCAGTTTATGCATGGCGAAAAGGAGCATTGGAATGGTCTTAGCTCCTGAATATTCAGACAATAAAAAAGAAGGAAAGGGTTCCATTGAGACAGTTATGAATTCTATGGAGTTTCCGCTCTTTGACCGAACAACCCCCAATTCAGTTATTTCAACTACATTGAATGATCTTTCGAATTGGTCAAGACTTTCCAGTTTATGGCCGCTTCTCTACGGTACCAGTTGTTGCTTCATTGAATTTGCCTCATTAATAGGCTCCCGATTCGATTTTGATCGTTATGGACTGGTGCCAAGATCCAGTCCTAGGCAAGCCGACCTTATTTTAACAGCCGGTACAGTAACAATGAAAATGGCTCCTTCTTTAGTAAGACTATATGAACAAATGCCTGAACCAAAATATGTAATTGCTATGGGAGCCTGTACTATTACAGGAGGAATGTTCAGTACCGATTCTTATAGTACCGTTCGGGGAGTCGATAAGTTAATCCCCGTCGATGTCTATTTGCCAGGATGCCCACCTAAACCAGAGGCAATTATAGACGCTATAACGAAACTTCGTAAGAAGGTATCTCGAGAAATCTATGAAGATAGAACGGGGTCCCAACAGGAAAATCGATGTTTTACTACTAATCACAAGTTTCATCTTGGACGCAGTACTCGTGCCGTAAATTACGATCAAGGATTACTCTATCAATCGACATCGACTTCAGAGATACCTTCTGAAGCATTTTTCAAATACAAGAGTTCAGTATCTTCTCACGAATTAGTGAATTAAATAGGATGTTTTGCGCAGAATAACAAACGGTGGATCAATCTTCATAAATTTCATCGTCAATGTAAAATACACATATAAATATGTGGGGGAGATCAAGAAGATGCAGGGTCGTTCATCCGCTTGGCTAGTTAAACACGAGCTGGTTCATAGATCCTTGGGCTTTGATTACCAAGGAGTAGAGACTTTACAAATAAAGCCCGAGGATTGGTACTCCATTGCTGTCATTTCATACGTATATGGTTACAATTATCTACGTTCCCAATGTGCCTACGATGTAGCACCGGGTGGATTGCTAGCTAGTGTGTATCATCTGACGAGAATACAGTATGGTGTGGACCAACCAGAAGAGGTATGCATAAAAGTATTTGTCCCAAGGAGTAATCCTAGAATTCCGTCTGTTTTCTGGATTTGGAAAAGCGCCGATTTTCAAGAACGGGAGTCTTATGATATGTTGGGAATCTCTTATGATAATCATCCACGCATGAAACGGATTTTGATGCCCGAAAGTTGGATTGGTTGGCCCCTACGCAAGGATTATATTGCCCCTAATTTCTATGAACTACAGGATGCTTATTGAATGATAAGGACAGGATGCTTATTGAATGATAAGGACAGGATGCTTATTGAATGATAAGAAACTTATCTTAGAAGACTCAAGAAGGAGTATTTTTACGTTCTTTCTCGTCTATATAGAGTAACTGGACTCTCATGTCATTCGTATTATGATGGGATAAAAAAAGGGGGGGGGGGTTCGAGGTTTATTTATATATAATCAATTCGAGTAAATTAATATTACCCAATATGCAAATGCAAGGTATCCTATCCATTGGGGGATGGGCGGAGCCAATAGGATGAATCAAAAGATACATCATGAACTATGCACCGCGCACATCACTTAGATGTGCCCCGGAAAGCAAAAAAAAATGTGGGAAGGGGCGCAAAAAATTTGAAAATGAAGAAATGAAAAGGGATCAGATTGGATTTGTACTGGATCGGAAATGATCTTTTATATTCCTACCCCTCCTCTGGACAGACTAGACTTCTGTGTCTTTCAGACAACTTCGGATATGTATGGAGTATTAGCATGAGCCAAAGGAAGGATAGTAGGGACAAACAAAAAAGAAGAAGGAATATATTCCTTTGCCGATCCACAAGGGTCGGGATGTATGTTGTGGATACTTCGATGAATAACTACTAGACTATTAATGTAACGAATATGTATTGTATCCCGATCCATATTCATTTTCTCTTTGTATATATACATTTCGATACATTAACCATATGCCAGGAACCAGATTTGAACTGGTGACACGAGGATTTTCAGTCCTCTGCTCTACCAGCTGAGCTATCCCGACCGTCCTCTATACATTATCCTACTGGAGGACATGCATCTGTGTCAATTCATTTAAAGGTACTAAAGAAACATTACAAGTCCTGGGATTTCTTTTTCTTTGGATTTTTTTTAACCTTTATTTTTAAGGGATATGAACTATGAATGATTTAATAATGGGATTCCTTGTATATCCTTGTATACAAATAATACGTATATATATGTTATGTTCGTTTGGACATATACTGCATTTAGCTGCTGAAGCAAGAGAGAAACTGCTAGGATCCGTTTGTCAAAGAGTCGAGCGAATGATAAAGATATCATATCTAATTTTGAACCGCTTCTAATTTGGAAGCGCTGGCGAAAAAAGAGGATAAATGCTTAGGTCGTAAACTAGGCATTTATTGGGGATAGAGGGACTCGAACCCTCACGATTTCTAAAGTCGACGGATTTTCCTCCTACTACAAACAAATTGCATTGTTGTCAGCATTGACAGGTAGAATGGGACTCTATCTTTATTCTCGTTCGATCAGTCATTTCTCTCCCAGCCTTATACTCTGGAGTGAATGATTTTATCACTTAATATTTTATTTTTCTTTCAAATTGGGATCGATTCAGAACACAAGAGTTATGAACTAACTATTATTATAATATATTTATTATATTAATAATATATAATAAATAAAAAAATAAGAATTCGGGTTGTGATTAATCGTTTGATATTTCAGTACATAGGATCATCCCCTCAGAGTTCCTATGGATAGATTCTTCTACCAACCCCTCAACCCCATTCGTTGGAACAGCTTCCATTGAGTCTCTGCACCTATCCTTTTTTGATTCTCGCTTTCTAGGAAAGGAACCCTTGTTTTCTGTAAACAGGATTTGGCTCAGGATTGCCCATTTTTAATTCCAGGGTTTCTCTGAATTTGGAAGTTACCACTTAGTAGGTTTCCATACCAAGGCTCAATTCAATCAAGTCCGTAGCGTCTACCAATTTCGCCATATCCCCCTTTCTTTTGAGGCCGGGATCCTATTGTGATTCCATTCCCCTTTTTCCTTCCTGTTAGAACCATTCAATTCATTAAATGCCGATCCGATATTGGAAAAAAGTGCCTGCTCCTATTTTTAACTTTTAACCCTTTCAGCTCTATCAGACCAGTGTTTGGTTCAGTTCAATCAGAACCAGAAATGATTCTATCATTGATGTATCCGCAATTCAATATGGATAGCTATATCCCACATATATCTGCCTCTCCTCCGCGCATTTTCCCTGCTCGATCCGAAATAGTGGAACGGTCAATATTCTTCTTCTTTTTCCTATCTTTACGAATAAAATCAGAGGAATGCATAATCTCATTATGATCCGGATTGCATTCTTAGGCCAGATCCGTTATAACTAAATAGACTAGCTTAGCTATAATAAGCTAAGATCCCAGCAGCTTACTGAACTAACTCACTATTTTATTTTGATGTTATGTGAGTTGAGCCCGCTTAGCTCAGAGGTTAGAGCATCGCATTTGTAATGCGATGGTCATCGGTTCGACTCCGATAGCCGGCTTTTTCCTATCGATTTTTTATCCATGATTGATAATGTCTCCTTGAGATAAAGGAATAGTGAAAAGACTCTTCCCTTTTTTCTTCCAAATCTCGGGTTCCCGATCTATTATGTCTATGTCGCAAGAACTTACATTCCAATTCAATTATGAGTAAAAAACTTATTGGAGGAGTTGTATCTCTACAGAACAAATCGTGGGATACTGACTTACCATATATACATATATACAAAATAATCCGGGTATTGATACAATTCATCTAATTTCTCTTTTTAGCATTAGCACTTCAGTGGGTTTCGCTTTGTTTATCGTTTAGTTCAGTCTTAAGGTTTATCCTATTCTGTAAAATAAGGAGTCTTTATGTCTCGTTACCGAGGACCTCGTTTTAAAAAAATACGCCGTCTGGGGGCTTTGCCGGGACTAACTAGTAAAAAACCTAGGTCCGCAAGTGATCTTAGAAACCAATCCCGCTCTGGGAAAAGATCTCAATATCGTATTCGTTTAGAAGAAAAACAGAAATTGCGTTTTCATTATGGTCTGACAGAGCGACAACTACTTCGATATGTTCGTATCGCTGGAAAAGCAAACGGTTCGACGGGTCAAGTTTTACTGCAACTACTTGAGATGCGTTTGGATAACATTCTTTTTCGATTGGGTATGGCTTCAACTATTCCTGGAGCCAGGCAATTAGTTAACCATGGACATATTTTAGTTAATGGTCGTCTAGTAGATATACCAAGTTATCGCTGCAAACCCCGAGATATTATTACTACGAAGGATAAACAAGGATCCAGAGCTTTGATTCAAAATCATATGGATTCATCCTCCAACGCGGAATTGCCAAAACATTTGACTCTGCACTCATTGCAATATAAAGGGGTAGTAAATCAAATAATAGATAGTAAATGGGTCGGTTTGAAAGTCAATGAATTGCTAATCGTAGAATATTATTCCCGACAAACTTGAACCTAAAATACCCAGCAAAGGTTCGGACAATTTTGTCCCTTTTTTCGCTGAAAGAAGTAGAGGGATTTGATAGAAGTAGAGGGATTTGATCCGGATTTTGATCCCATTCATGTATCGCAAATGGATCAGCAGTGATATTTTCATTCACTGTCCGCTCTTTTCTTCCCCCTCTTTTTGTTCTTTTCCTTTTACGTATCACAGCACAGTAATTAGGAATAGAAAAAAATCTCTACTCTATAAAGAAAAGAAGGGTCTTTCTCCTCTCTTAGAATAACGGTATCAATTGGTATTTGATACATTGTGTGGTTGTTAACGTTGGTGAATTAGATGAGGATACGGAAAGAGAGGGATTCGAACCCTCGGTAAACAAAAGCCTACATAGCATTTCCAATGCTACGCCTTGAACCACTCGGCCATCTCTCCTACATAACCTTATCTTATTAATTATGACCCAGAAACCAAGTGAATAGCGAGTCACTCATATTATTGAGTACAGGTACGACCGATCCATTATCATATCAAACTTTTCGTCAAGGAACGATCTTCCTTCAAGTTTCGAGGGATAAAAAAGAAAAACGTATTCATCCTTGTCAAGACGACGGACGCTCCGCTCCCATCCCATCTTATTGATATTTGATTTCTACCGGATTAAACCAACGGGTTGGAATGAATCAACCGATGGATCCTTTCCAGTTTCATTTCATATTTTTCAACAACAACCCCTCCCATGAGCTATGGATCTATTACAAATTGATGAATCATCCCATGGATTTTCATTCTATAATCTTATGGTGTCTACACGCTATGCACACAAAATGGATAGTTATCCTTACCCCATTTTTATCATGGAATGCTTATTCCATTTTTTTATTATCATAATGAAATCCAATTTGGGTTAGGTTATTATAGGATAGGTTCTTGTTTATTATATTTATTATATTAGTATGAGAATCTGTAGAAAAAATTCCTTGATTCTTGCATTTCTATTAAATATCTAATAGTCTCATTGGTATACTACTAAATTGGAATCGAAAATCCAACCGTATTCAAATAGTTCCTTATTGATCTGATCCCTTCCCAAAAGTACTGAGTAAAAGATCCACATTTTTTGATTTGATAATTAGTTATTAGTCTTTTTTATGTCATTTCGTATCGTACAATTCCTTTGTTGTGGGATCATTTACCCGCGAGGGGTAATGAGAAGAATTATAAAATGGATTGCAAACTATGCCTAGATCTCGGATAAATGGAAATTTTATTGATAAAACCTCTTCAATTGTAGCCAATATCTTATTACGAATAATTCCGACAACTTCGGGAGAAAAAGAGGCATTTACCTATTACAGAGATGGTGCGATTTGATTCCTTTTTTCTTACTTACCACCCTATTTAATTAATTTATTCTTATTCTTACAAAAAAGAGACACGATTCGGTATGGAAAGAAAAAGATTGGTAAAAACCTACGCTTGGTGAAGGTGAAGTTTGGAGATAGAGCAATCCCTTCTGTCGTGTATCCTCGATTGATGCAACCTCAGATGCTTCAATTGTCGATTCTAGTATTGAGCGAAAGGTTACACCTATAGGTTCTGTATTGCATGTCAATTCTACTGTAATAGTACCAATAGGTGGCATAGGGGAAGAAGCACTACACCTAGGAATCAACAAAACGAAAACTTTGTTATATAATTCCCCTTCTTCTTATCGGGATCGGGACTACCAAGAATGGTTAGGACAACAAACATCCATCTCGTTCGTACTTTGGATACCCGTATAACCATCAAAGATCGTTGAAGTGACTAATTCCTGGAAATATGGGGCGTTAAGAACAAAGAAATTGCTGGAGTTACCATTTTGATCTAAGAAAGACCAACATGTTTGGTATTACATGTTTGGTATTAAGTAAGAACAGACCTCTTGCAGGAAGGCTGGCTAGAGATTTCTTGTAAAAACACTAGCCCCTGTCAGTTCATAAGGAAAATATTGCAATCTTTTGTGTTTGATTCCATGGATTATTTCCCTTATTATTATGCGCAGAAGGGAGGAGCCGTATGAGATGGAAATCTCACGTACGGTTCTGGAACGGAGATCCTTGGAATGGAATGAACGACCGTAACGGATGTCAGCTCAATCTGAAGGAAATTATGCGGAAGCTTTACAGAATTATTATGAAGCTATGCGACCAGAAATTGATCCCTATGATCGAAGTTATATACTCTATAATATAGGCCTTATACACACAAGTAACGGAGAACATACGAAGGCTTTGGAATATTATTTCCGAGCACTAGAACGAAATCCATTCTTACCACAAGCTTCTAATAATATGGCCGTGATCTGCCATTACGTGCGACTATCTCTACTATAGAAATAGAAAGAAGGAAAGAAAGATCAAATCCGCTAGTATTAAAACCTCCTATTGCTAGTACTAGGAAATCTAAGGAGAAACAAACAAAATAGGCTTTCTACATATCCATTGTCCAAAGGGGAACGATTTTTAGAAGCTGTAGCAAAAAAACAGACTTCATGGAAGCCGATATATGAAGAACTAAGTATAGCCCATATACTAGATTCTATGGATAAAGGATCTAATTGATAAAAGAAGCACCGTAAAGATCAATTATTGAGGTTTTTGGCCGATACAATAAGACCTGCTTACTTATGTATGTCATAATATGACATAAAAGTTAGGAATCAACTTATGTAATAGGGTTGATCCACTAAGGTATTGAGCAGCGGTGTAGTATCAGATCCCAAGGAGAGTAAGTCCTTTTTTCTTATCGAAGAAAGTCTTTTTCAAAGATTCTATATGAATTTCTAGACGAAACCGAGATAGTTAACTTTCAGAAAACTCTAACGATAGAGGGAGATATCTATGCTTCATTCTTCTGAGAGTGGGAGAAGAGATAAAACTGATTATTGATCCAAATCGGAGTTTGAAACTCATGTAATTAACTTAACCTCTTCAGGTTATTTGATTTGGCTAATCCAAGAAGGGATAGATCTCCGATAAATCTAATTCAGCTAGATACGGTAGATTAAGAAAGATGTAACGCCAAAAAAGAGTTGACTGCTGAGCCGTATGAGGCAGGAAACTCTCAAGTACGGTTCTAAGGGAAGGAATTGACCTACCTATTCCGACCGGGGAGAAGAGGCCATTCGACAGGGAGATTCAGAAATTGCGGAGGCTTGGTTCGATCAAGCTGCTGAGTATTGGAAACAAGCCATAGCGCTTACTCCAGGTAATTATATTGAAGCACAGAATTGGTTGAAGATCACAGGGCGGTTCGAATAAGAACACTTTCTTTTTGAATTGAATTCACTTAAATTGTTTGTTGGATCCATCAAATAGATTGTTGCCCCGGGGGAGTCAATAGAGGAATTTCATTATATCCCTTCTAAGATCGCTCTTTTTATTTCATTTGGTACCTTATAGGGGTAGACGATGCATATGGCACAGAATCCCTTCCTTTCTCTTAGCGATTGCTAACTAATCAAAAAGACGTCTAAAATCGATATCGGGATATTTCTTATCTTAGTAATTAGTAATGACTAATGAGAGATCTTGTGATTTGTAATGGCGTAATACGTTGCATGTACCGTAGCATACAAGTAGACCCATCTAGGCACTCATACATCGAAATATGAGTAGACTAGGTTGGGCCAAAAAGTCGTTTTTGGCTCGCGTCGGGAAGGGATTTACAAAAAAACGGTCCGTTGAGCACCTCATAGATATGTCATAATAGATCCGAACACTTGCCCCGGATAGACTTCCATATCATAATTGCTCATAATTGCTCTAGAGCTCTAGTGAATAACTCAGGAAAATTGTGGGGGATAGAAAGGAACTAATCATAAATATATATTTCTCAGAGGTTCACTAATTACTTTACTGTTTGTTGGCGGGTCTCTTCGTATGTGTTGTCCGGAAAGAGGAGGACTCAATGATTATTCGTTCGCCGGAACCAGAAGTGAAGATTTTGGTGGATAGGGATCCCATAAAAACTTCATTTGAGGAATGGGCCAGACCCGGCCATTTCTCAAGGACAATAGCTAAGGGCCCTGATACTACCACTTGGATCTGGAACCTACATGCTGATGCTCATGATTTCGATAGCCATACCAATGATTTGGAGGAGATCTCCCGAAAAGTATTTAGTGCTCATTTCGGTCAACTATCCATCATCTTTCTTTGGTTGAGTGGCATGTATTTCCATGGAGCCCGTTTTTCCAATTATGAAGCGTGGCTGAGCGACCCTACTCACATCGG